TTTTATTTTTTTTTATTTATATGAAATTTTATTAAAGATGGTTTTAATAATAATTTAAATCATAAATTAATTATATATATATATATATATATATTAAATATTTAATTTATTAATATTTATATATATATAAAAAATTATTATAAAATTAAAATTAATTATATTAATATAATATAATTTTTATGAATATACATTGTTTAATTCTTAAATTTAGGTTTTAATATAATTTTTATGAAAAGAAAAAAGAGAAATTTTTAAATATTTAATAATTTATATTAAATATTTTAATATAAAAAAAAAAAAAAAAAAAAATCTATTTAAAAAAATTTACATATAAATAAATTTTTTATGGTTTATAAATTTTATTTTAAACTTATTTTACATATAAATTTTAGTGTTAATTTTAAATTATTTAAATAATAATTTATATTTACATGTAGTAATTAATATTAAATTATTTAAGAAATTAAGATTTAGTAATGTTTTAATTAATAACAAATTTTGTGCCAGCAGTTGCGGTTATACAAAAATTAAATTAAATTTTATTGATAATTAATAAATAATTTTTCTTTATATAATATAAATTTTAAATTATTAGGTGAAATTTTAATTTAATAAAATTTTATATCTATTTTATGATTTAATAAATTTTATAAAAAACTAGGATTAGATACCCTATTATTAAAATTTAAAGTAAAAATATCAAAATAGTAAATAATTATTTATTGAAACTTAAATAATTTGGCGGTATTTTAGTTCATTTAGAGGAATCTGTTTAATAATTGATAATCCACGAATAAATTTACTTAATTTATTATTTTGTATATCGTTGTTAAAAAAATATTTTTTAATAAAATTAATATTTAAAAATTATTATTTAAAATTAAATCAGATCAAGATGCAGATTATAATTAAGAATATAATGGATTACAATAAATTTATTTAAATGAATTTTAATTTGTAAAAATTAATTGAAAGTGGATTTAAATGTAATTTTATTTAATTTAATAAAATGATTAAAAATTAAAATATGTACATATTGCCCGTCGCTTTCATATATTAAAAAATTGAAATAAGTCGTAACAAAGTAGAGGTACTGGAAAGTGTTTCTAGAAAGAACAAATTAGAGCTTGAATTTAAAGTATTTCATTTACATTGAAAAGATATTAAAAATTAATTAATTTGAGGGGTAAAATTAATAATTTATAATTATAATAAAAAAATTTTTAAATAAAAATATTTAATGGGGGTTAAAGTATTTTTATAGAAAAAATTAAATAATTTAAAGTAAATTAGTATTGTGAAAGAATTTTGAAATAATTGAAATAAAAAATTATAATAAAGTAATTTTAATTTAATGTATCTTGTGTATCAGAGTTTATTAAAAAATATTTATAAATAATAAAATTCTCGAATTTAAAAGAGATAATTAATTATGAAAGTTATTGTAGCATAAATATTTTAAATAATTAATTTGAAATGAAATGTTAATCGTTTTTAAATATATCTAGTTTTTTAGAAAAAAATTTAATTTTATATAATTTTATAAATCAATAATTAATTAATTGATTTATAAAATTAATATTATATTTTAAGGGATAAGCTTTAATTTAAATTTATATAAAATATTTTTAATTTAATTTGAAATTTTTATAATTTATATTGTTAAAAAATTTTAATTTATTATAAATAATTTCATTTAAAATAAAATTTAATAATAATTTATTTATTTATAAAAAAAAATTATTTAATTAAAAAATAATTGTTATAATGATAAAATTAGTATATGAAATTATTTTTTAAATATTAATTTTTTTTAAAAATTAATTATAAGGAATTCGGCAAAAATTTATATTCACTTGTTTATCAAAAACATGTCTTTTTGAAAATAATATAAAGTCTAATCTGCCCACTGATTTTATATTGAAGGGCTGCAGTATTTTGACTGTACAAAGGTAGCATAATCATTAGTCATTTAATTGATGACTTGTATGAAAGATTGGATGAAATATAAACTGTCTCTTAATTAAATTATAGAATTTAATTTTTTAATTAAAAAGTTAAAATAAATTAAAAAGACGAGAAGACCCTATAGAGTTTTATAAATAAATTAATTAAGATTATTAATAAATTTTAAAAATTAAAATTAATTTATTTATTTTGTTGGGGTGACAAAAAAATAAATTTAACTTTTTTTATATAGAACCATATATAAGTGATTAAATGATCCATTAATAATGATTAAAAGAAAAAATTACCTTAGGGATAACAGCGTAATTTTTTTTTTTAGTTCGTATAAGAAAAAGAGTTTGCGACCTCGATGTTGGATTAAGATAAAATTTAAATGCAGAAGTTTAAAATTTTTGATCTGTTCGATCATTAAAATCTTACATGATCTGAGTTCAAACCGGTGTAAGCCAGGTTGGTTTCTATCTTTTAAAAATTAAAATATTTTAGTACGAAAGGATTAAATATTTAAATTAAATTTATTTAAATGAATTTTAATAAATTTTATATTTAAAAAATAAAATATATATTTAATATATATATATATATATATAAATACTATTTTGGCAAAAAAATGTAATGATTTTAGAGTTCATTAATATATAATTTAATTATATAGATAGTAAATGTTTATATTAGATATATATTTAATTATAATTGGTTTATTAATTTTAATTATTGGGGTTTTAATTGGAGTTGCTTATTTAACTTTATTAGAACGTAAAGTATTAGGTTATATTCAAATTCGTAAAGGTCCTAATAAAGTAGGGTTTATTGGTATTTTACAACCTTTTTCAGATGCTATTAAATTATTTACTAAGGAACAAACTTATCCTAATTTTTCTAATTATATTTGTTATTATTTTTCTCCTGTTATTAGATTTATTTTATCTTTAATAATTTGAATATTAATTCCTTATTATTTTAATTTAATTAGATTTAATTTAGGAATTTTATTTTTTTTATGTTGTACTAGTTTAGGGGTTTACACAGTTATAGTTGCTGGTTGATCTTCTAATTCTAATTATGCATTATTAGGGGGTTTACGAGCAGTGGCTCAAACTATTTCTTATGAAGTTAGATTGGCTTTAATTTTAATATCTAGAATTATTATAATTATAGATTTTAATATATTAAAATTTTTTTTTTATCAAGAAATTATATGATTTATTGTAATAATATTACCTTTAAGAATGTGTTGAATTAGATCTAGATTAGCTGAAACTAATCGTACTCCCTTTGATTTTGCTGAAGGGGAAAGTGAGTTAGTTTCAGGATTTAATATTGAATATAGAAGAGGGGGGTTTGCTTTAATTTTTTTAGCTGAATATTCTAGAATTTTATTTATAAGAATATTATTTGTTTTAATTTATTTAGGGGGATTTGATTTAAGATTTATGTTTTATTTAAAATTAACATTTATTTCTTTTTTATTTATTTGAGTTCGTGGTACTTTACCTCGTTATCGATATGATAAATTAATATATTTAGCTTGAAAAAGATATTTACCAGTTTCTTTAAATTTTTTATTATTTTTTTTAGGATTTAAGATTTTTTTATTATAATTTAATTTTTTTTAGTATAAATTAATAGAAATAAATTTCTTTCTTAAGTTTTCAAAACAAATGCTTATTTACAAGCTCATTAATTTATTTTAATTAAATAATAAATTATCTCAATATTTACTTATAATTGGATTAATAATAAAATAAGAGAAGTAAAGAATTGTTAATAATTGTCCTGTAATAATATAAGGGTCTTCTACTGGTCGAGCTCCAATTCAAGTTAATAAAATAATAATTGTTACTATTGATCAAAAAAAAAATTGATTAATAGGATAAAATTGAATTCCTTGGATTTTTTTATTAAAAGTAAATGGTAAAATAATTAAAATTAAAATAGATATTACTAAAGCAATGACTCCTCCTAATTTATTAGGAATTGAACGTAAAATTGCATAAGCAAATAAAAAATATCATTCTGGTTGAATATGAACTGGAGTTACTAAAGGATTTGCTGGGATAAAATTATCTGGATCTCCTAATAAGTAAGGATTAGTTAATGTTAAAATAGTTAATAAAAATAATATAATAATAAATCCAATTAAATCCTTAAAAGTAAAAAATGGATGGAAAGGAATTTTATCTAAATTTCTATTTAAACCTAGTGGATTATTAGATCCTGTTTGATGTAAAAATAATAAGTGAATTATTGTTATTATTAAAATAATAAAAGGTAATAAAAAGTGAAAAGTATAGAAACGAGTTAATGTAGCATTATCTACAGCAAATCCTCCTCAAATTCAATTTACTAATATTACTCCTAAAGATGGGATAGCTGATAAAAGATTAGTAATTACAGTTGCCCCTCAGAATGATATTTGTCCTCAAGGTAAAACATATCCTATAAATGCTGTTGCTATTAATAAAAATAAAATAATTACTCCTACTATTCATGTATATTTTAAATTAAAAGATTCATAATAAATTCCACGTCCAATATGTAAATAAATACAAATAAAAAAAAAAGAAGCTCCATTTGCATGAAGAGTACGAATTAATCAACCATAGTTTACATTTCGACAAATATAATTTACTCTATAAAATGCTATTTCAATATTTGCTGTATAATATATTGTTAAGAATAATCCTGTTAAAATTTGAACAATTAAACATAAAGCTAGTAATGAACCAAAATTTCATCAGGCTGAAATATTAGAAGGAGATGGTAAATCAATTAATGACCCATTAATAATTTTTAAAATAGGGTGAGTTTTTCGAATTGTTAAAAATTTATTTATCATTTGTTTATTTCATTAATATTAATTTAATGATGATCGAATTGGCCCGTAAAAAATATTGGTAATTTTTACTACTGCAATTAAAGTAATAAATAGATAAATTACTAATATTATTATAATTAAAAATGTTTGATTATTATATAATTTACTTAAATTAATTTTATTTTCATTATTAAAAAATAAAATTATTTCATTAAAATTATTTATATCTGCATTTATAGATAAATTTATTCATAAAATATTATTTATATATATATATTGAATTATTATAATTATAATTAATCTAAAGTAACAAATTTTTTTAATATTAATTATAGGTTTAAATATTTCATTTGAAGCAATTCTTGAAACATAAATAAATAAGACTAATAAACCTCCTAAAAAAGTTAAAAATAAAATATATGAAAATCAATATGTTTTAATTATTATACCTGATAATAAACAAGTTAATAAAGTTTGAATTAAAATTATTAATCCTATAGATAATGGATTATTTAGAAATATTATAAAAAATGAAATTATAATTAATATTAATGAAAAAATTATTTTTAATATATCAAATCAAAGAATAGTTTAATTAAAATAATAATTTTGGAGATTATAGATAAAGAAATTCTTTTTCTTTGAAGTTTTTAAAGTAAATAACTTAACTTTGATTTACAAGACCAATATTTTTTTTTAAACTATAAAAACAAACAAATGATAATTTTAAATATATGAATTGTTTTTATTATAATATTTATTATAGGAAATTTAATTTTTATTTCTAAGCATAAACATTTATTAATTATTTTATTAAGATTAGAGTTTCTTGTTTTAAGAGTATTTTTTTTTTTATTAATTTATTTAATATCTATTGATTATGATATATATATATTAATAGTTTTTTTAGTTTTTTCAGTTTGTGAAGGTGCTCTTGGGTTATCTATTTTAGTTTCTATAATTCGAACTCATGGTAATGATTATTTTCAGAGATTTAATTTATTGTAAAAAATAGAAATTATTTAAATTTAATGATAAAATTTTTAATTATAATAATTTTTATAATTCCGTTTTGTTTTATAAAAAATATATTTTGAATGGTTCAAATAATATTATTTTTATTGATATTTTTATTTATAAATTTAAGAATAAGATTAAATTTATTTTGTAATTTAAGATATATAATATCTTGTGATATTATATCTTATGGATTAATTATATTAAGAATTTGAATTTCTATTTTAATAATTATAGCTAGAGAAAATTTAAATAAAATAAATTTTTATGTTAATTTTTTTTTATTTAATATTATTTTTTTATTAATTATATTATATATAACTTTTAGAACTATAAATATATTTATATTTTATTTATTTTTTGAAGGTAGATTAATTCCTACATTAATATTAATTATTGGGTGAGGGTATCAACCTGAGCGTATTCAAGCAGGTATATATTTATTATTTTATACATTATTTGTTTCATTACCATTATTAATAGGAATTTTTTATGTTTTTAATGAAATAAATTGTATGATAATTTATTTTTTAAAGTTTTTTAATTTAAATATATATATATTATATTTTTCTATAATTTTAGCTTTTTTAGTAAAAATACCTATATATTTTGTTCATTTATGATTACCTAAAGCACATGTAGAAGCTCCTGTTTCTGGTTCTATAATTTTAGCAGGTATTATATTAAAATTGGGAGGTTATGGTTTATTACGTTTATTAATTTTTTTACAAGAAATTAATATGAAGTTAAATTATATTAGAGTAGTAATTAGATTAATTGGAGGATTTTATATTAGATTAAAGTGTTTTTGTCAAGTTGATATTAAATCATTAATTGCTTATTCTTCAGTAGCTCATATAAGAATTGTTATTAGAGGTATTATAGTAATAAATTATTGGGGATTTATTGGATCATATATTTTAATAATTGGTCATGGATTATGTTCTTCTGGTATATTTTGTTTAGCTAATATTAGATATGAGCGATTACATAGACGAAGATTATATATTAATAAAGGAATAATAAATTTTATGCCTTCAATAAGATTATGATGATTTTTATTAATATCTTCAAATATGGCAGCTCCACCAAGATTAAATCTTATAGGGGAAATTAGTTTGATTAATAGATTAATAAGATGATCTTGAATTTCTATATTAATATTAATATTAATTTCTTTTTTTAGTGCGGGTTATAGTTTATATTTATATTCATTTGTTCAACATGGAAAATATTATTCAGGTATTTATAGATATTATACAGGTGTTTCACGAGAATATTTAATATTAATATTACATTGATTACCTTTAAATATTTTAGTTTTAAAGATTGATTATAGAATAATTTGATTTTATTTAAATAATTTAAATAAAATATTGATTTGTGGTATCAAAAATATGAAATAAAGTTCATTTTAAATTATTAATCATATAAAATATTCAATCTGTTTTATTTCATTTATTTTTTTATTTTTGATAAGAATATTGAATTTTTTTTTTATAATTTATTTTATTATAAATAATATAGTTATTTTATTAGAGTGAGAAATTATTTCTTTTAATTCAGTTTCAATTATTATATCTATTTTATTAGATTGAATATCATTATTATTTATAATATTTGTTTTTTTAATTTCTTCTGTTGTTATTTATTATAGAAAAAGATATATAAGATCTGAATTAAATTTAATACGATTTATTATTTTAGTTTTATTATTTGTTTTTTCTATAATGTTATTAATTATTAGTCCAAATATTATTAGAATTTTATTAGGTTGAGATGGATTAGGTTTAGTTTCTTATTGTTTAGTTATTTACTATCAAAATTTAAAGTCTTATAATGCTGGTATATTAACTGCTTTAAGAAATCGAATTGGGGATGTACTTATTTTAATAGTTATTTCTTGAATATTAAATTATGGAAGTTGAAATTATATTTTTTATTTAGAATTTATAAAAAATGATTGAGAAATAAATATTATTGGAGCTTTAATTATTATAGCTGCAATAACAAAAAGTGCTCAAATTCCATTTAGTTCTTGATTACCTGCTGCAATAGCAGCTCCGACTCCTGTTTCTGCATTAGTTCATTCTTCAACTTTAGTAACAGCTGGAGTTTATTTATTAATTCGGTTTAATTTATTATTATTAGATATATTTTTTTTAAAATTATTATTATTATTATCAGGTTTAACAATATTTATAGCTGGAATTTCAGCTAATTATGAGTTTGATTTAAAAAAAATTATTGCTTTATCAACTTTAAGACAATTAGGATTAATAATAAGAATTTTAAGTATAGGATTGCCTGATTTAGCTTTTTTTCATTTATTAACTCATGCTATATTTAAAGCTTTATTATTTATATGTGCTGGAGTTATTATTCATATAATAAATGATATACAAGATATTCGTTTTATAGGAGGTATTAGTATTTATATTCCATTAACTTCTTTATGTATAAATATTTCTAATATAGCTTTATGTGGAATTCCTTTTTTAGCTGGATTTTATTCTAAGGATTTAATTTTAGAAATAGTTAGATTTAGAAATTTAAATTTAGTTATTTTTTTTTTATATTATCTTTCAACAGGTTTAACTATATTTTATAGATTTCGTTTATTAATATATTTAATAGTAAATGATTATAATTTAATAAGAATTTATAATTTATATGATGAAGATTATATTATATTAAAAAGAATATTTGTTTTATTATTTATAAGAATTATTAGAGGAAGATTTTTAAGATGAATAATTTTTTCATACCCTTATATAATTTATTTACCTTTTAATTTAAAAATAATAGTTATTTATGTTAGATTAATTGGAGGATTAATAGGTTATTTAATTAGAAATATAAAAATTTATTCTGTTAATAAATTTATTATGACTTATAGATTAAGAAATTTTTTAAGAATTATATGATTTATACCTAATTTATCAACTTATGGATTAAATTATTATTTTTTAAATTTTGGTCAAAATTTATTAAAAAATATTGATTTAGGGTGAAGAGAGTTATACAGAGGATTTGGTATCTTTAAAATTTTAAAAAAATATTCTGTATTTTATAATATTTATCAAATTAATAATTTTAAAATTTATTTATTTAGATTTGTTATTTGAATAATAATTATTTTATTTATATTATTATTTAATAGTTAATATTTAAATAGCTTATAATTAAGAGCATAATATTGAAGATATTAAGGAGATAAATTTATCTTTAAATAAATTTGTATTTATAAAAAAAGTTATTTTTATTTTTACAATGAAAATGTAAGGTTTTAATTAAACTATATAAATAGAAATATTAATGGAATTTAACCACTAAAAATTAAGTTAGCAGCTTAGTTTTAATCTTTATATTTCTATATTTTAATTGGAATTTTTATTCAATTTTATCATTAACAGTGATATACCTCTATTTTGGTTTCAATTAATAATTTAATTAATTATTTTAAATAAGGAGTTTTATTAACTCTTTCTTTTAAGTCGAAATTAAATGCAATAGTTGCTTCTTATTTTAAGATAAATTATTATAATAATAATATTTTTTGAATGCAAATCAAATGTTTTATTTAAACTATAATCCTAATTTAGTTTGTTCAGTTTAATATTCTTTGGTTTCATTCGTGATATAATCCAATTAATAAAATACAAATAAAGAAAAAACTAATTTTTACTCAAAAAATAAAATTTACTAATTTAAATAAAGGAATAATAGGAAAAATAAGAGCAATTTCTACATCAAAAATTAAAAAAATAACAGTAATTAAAAAAAAATGTAAAGAAAATGGAATTCGAGCTGAAGATTTAGGATCAAATCCACATTCAAAAGGGGAACATTTTTCTCGATCTGAAAAAGTTTTTTTAGATAAAATAATAGATAAAAATATTATAATATTTGAAATTAATATAATAATTAAAAAGATATTTATTATTAAAATGATTATTTATATTAAAATTATTAAACTTTTTGATTGGAAGTCAAATATACTAAATATATTATATAAATAATTAATTTCCTCATCAATAAATTGAGATGTAAAGGAATAATCATACTACATCTACAAAATGTCAATATCAGGCTGCTGCTTCAAATCCAAAGTGGTGATTTCTAGAAAAATGATTATTTAAATGTCGAATTAAACAAATTAATAAAAATAAAGTTCCAATAATTACATGAAGACCGTGGAATCCTGTTGCTATAAAAAATGTAGATCCATAAATTCTGTCTGCGATGGTAAATGGAGCTTCAAAATATTCATAAGCTTGTAAAATAGTAAAATAAACTCCTAATATAATTGTAATAAATAAACCTTGTGTTATTTGAGAATTATTATTTTCTATAATAGCATGATGAGCTCATGTTACTGATACTCCTGATCTAATTAAAATAATTGTATTTAATAATGGAATTTGGAATGGATTAAATGGGGTAATACTTGTAGGAGGTCAAATAGCTCCAATTTCAATATTAGGGGCTAATCTTCTATGGAAAAAAGCTCAAAAAAAAGAAATAAAAAAAAAGATTTCAGATACAATAAATAAAATTATACCTCAGCGAAGTCCTTTTGTAACTAAAATAGTATGTTTACCTTGAAGAGTTCCTTCACGACAAATATCTCGTCATCATTGATATATAGTTAAAATAACAATTAAATATCCTAAGATTAGTAAATTTATATTAAAATTATGGAATCATTTTACTATACCAGTAACAAGTACTATTACTCCAATAGCTCCTGTTAAAGGTCATGGTCTATAATCTACTAGATGGAATGGATGATTAAAATTTGTTTTCATTAATTTACTTCTCTAGAATATAATGTTCTTAAAATTGCAATAACATAAGATTGAATTACTGCAACTGCTGATTCTAAAATTAGTAATAAAATTTGGATAATAACTAAAATAATAATAAAATAATTACTTATTCTTGGTCCTGTTCCTCTTAAAAGAGTTATTAATAAATGTCCTGCAATTATATTTGCAGTTAACCGAACAGCTAAAGTTCCAGGACGAATAATATTTCTAATTGTTTCAATTAATACTATAAAAGGTATTAAAATAGAAGGAGTTCCTTGGGGGATTATATGAATAAATATATGTTGAGAGTTATTAATTCATCCATAAATTATAAATCTTAATCATAATGGTAGTGAAATTGATAAAGATAAAGTTAAATGGCTTGTTCTAGTAAAAATATAAGGAAATAAACCTAAGAAATTATTAAATAAAATAAAAGAAAATATAGAAATGAAAATAAAAGTAGATCCTTGAAAATAATTATTTTTTAATAGTGTTTTAAATTCATTATGAAGTTTTAATAAAATAAAATTTCAAAGATAAAAATGTCGATTTGGGATTAATCAAAATGAATAAGGAATAAAATAAATTCCTAAGATAGTTCTAATTCAATTAAAAGGGATGTTAAATAAATTAGTAGAGGGGTCAAAAATTGAAAATAAATTACTTATCATTTTCAATTTAAATTTTTTAATTTAACATTTAAATTATTATTACTAATTATAATTTTTTTATTAAAAATATAATAATTTATAATATTGAAAACTAAATAAATTAATAAAAAAAAAAAAAAAAAAATTAATCAATTAATTGGTATTATTTGGGGAATAAAAAAATATTACATTAAATAGTAATAATTTAAACTTGACATATTTTTGTTATAAATTTAACTAATTCTTTATATATATATATATATATATATATATATATATTAATTCATTAGAAGTAATTGCTAATTTACTATAAAGTGGTTTAAGAGACCAATACTTGCTTTCAGTCATCTAATGAAGAATAATTATTAATTCAATTAATAAAATTTTTAATTGAAATTCTTTCAATTACAATAGGTATAAATCTATGATTTGCTCCACAAATTTCTGAACATTGACCATAAAAAATACCTGGACGATTAATAAAAAAATTAGTTTGATTAAGACGTCCTGGGTTAGCATCTACCTTAACTCCTAATGAAGGTACAGTTCATGAATGAATAACATCTGTAGCAGTTACTATAATACGAATTTGATTATTTATAGGTAAAACAATTCGATTATCTACATCTAATAAACGAAATCCATTATTAGATAATTCATTTGAAGGAATTATATAAGAATCAAATTCGATATTATGAAAGTCTGAATATTCATAACTTCAATATCATTGATGACCAATTGATTTTAAAGTAATTAAAGGATTATTTAATTCATCTAATAAATATAATAAACGTAAAGAAGGTAAAGCAATAAAAATTAATGTAATTGCTGGTAGAATAGTTCAAATTAATTCAATTATTTGACCTTCTAATAAAAATCGATTAATATATTTATTAAATAAAAGTCTTGATATTAAATAACCTACTAAAATTGTAATTATAATAAGAATTACTAAAGTATGATCATGGAAAAAAATAATTTGTTCTATTAAAGGAGAAGCTCCATTTTGTAAATTAAGATTAGATCATGTTGCAATTTCTAAAAAAAGGATAATCCTTTATAAATGGGGTTTAAATCCATTACATATAATCTGCCATATTAGAATGAGTTTCTTAAAATAGGCAATTCATTATATGAATGTTCAGCAGGAGGTAGATTTTGATATCATTCAATTGAAGAAGATAAATTTAATGTAAATAATGCAATTCGTTGATTTACTAAAGATTCTCAAATAATAATTAATATGAATATAATTGCTAATAAAGAAATATAAGATCCTAAAGATGAAATAATATTTCATGAAATATAAGAATCAGGATAATCTGAATATCGTCGAGGTATACCAGCTAATCCTAAAAAATGTTGTGGAAAAAAAGTTAAATTTACTCCAATAAATATAATAAAAAATTGAATTTTTAATAAATATGGGTTTAAAGATAATCCTGTAAATAATGGATATCAATGAATAAATCCTCCTAAAATAGCAAATACTGCTCCTATAGATAAAACATAATGGAAATGAGCAACTACATAATATGTATCATGTAAAGTAATGTCAATAGATGAATTAGATAAAATTACTCCTGTTAACCCTCCTACAGTAAATAAAAATACGAATCCTAATCTTCATAAAATAGAAGGAGAATAATTAATTTGTGTTCCATGGAAAGTAGCTAATCAACTAAAAATTTTAATTCCTGTTGGAACAGCAATAATTATTGTTGCTGAAGTAAAATATGCTCGGGTATCAATATCTATTCCTACTGTAAATATATGATGAGCTCAAACAATAAATCCTAATAATCCAATTGCTAGTATAGCATAAATTATTCCTAAACAACCGAATGTTTCTTTTTTTCCTCTTTCTTGTGAAATAATATGAGAAATTATACCAAATCCAGGTAAAATTAGAATATATACTTCTGGATGACCAAAGAATCAAAATAAATGTTGATATAAAATAGGATCTCCACCTCCTGCAGGATCAAAGAAAGATGTATTTAAATTTCGGTCTGTTAAAAGTATAGTAATAGCTCCAGCTAAAACTGGTAAAGATAATAATAATAGAAATGCAGTAATTCCTACAGCTCAAATAAATAAAGGTATTTGATCGAAAGATAAATTATTTAATCGTATATTAATAATTGTAGTAATAAAATTAATAGCTCCTAGAATAGAGGAAATTCCAGCTAAATGAAGAGAAAAAATAGCAAGGTCTACTGATCTTCCTCCATGAGCAATATTAGATGAAAGTGGGGGATATACTGTTCATCCTGTTCCTGCTCCGTTTTCTACAATTCTTCTTGAAATTAATAAAGTTAATGAGGGGGGAAGAAGTCAAAAACTTATATTATTTATTCGAGGAAAAGCTATATCTGGAGCTCCTAATATTAAAGGTACTAATCAATTTCCAAATCCTCCAATTATAATAGGTATTACTATAAAAAAAATTATAATAAAAGCATGTGCTGTAACAATTGTATTATAAATTTGATCATCTCCAATTAAAGATCCTGGGTTTCCTAGTTCAGCTCGAATTAATAATTTTAAAAAAGTTCCTACTATTCCAGCTCAAATACCAAAAATAAAATATAATGTTCCAATATCTTTATGATTTGTTGAATAAAGTCATTTTCGCTTATAAAATAAAATGGCTGAGGTTTAAGCGATAAATTGTAAATTTATTAACGAGAAAGTTCTCTTTTATTAATTTATATAGCTTTATATTCATAAATGATATAAAATTGCAAATTTTAAGGAGTAGAAATTTCTATTAAGGCTTAAAGAATATTTCTTTATAAATAATTTTGAAGATTATTAGTTTATTTTAACTTAAAACCTTAATAAAAAAAAAAAGTTCTAAAGATTATTCCTGTTAAAGAAATAAAAGAAAAAAAATTAATTAATATAAAATAATTATTTTTAATAAAAATTTTAAATCATTTTATTTTTAAATAATTAAATATAAAAGCAGAATAACTAATACGAATATAAAAAAATAATATAATTAATCTTATTATGACAAAAATAAAAGTTAATAAATATATATTGTTATTAATTAAAAAATTAATAATAATTCATTTTGGGAAAAATCCAATAAATGGAGGTAATCCTCCTAATGAAAGAAAATTAATTAATAAATTAATTTTAATAAAAAAATTTATATTATTAATAAATAATTGATTAATAAAATATATATTTAAAATATAAAATAAAAAACATATAATTCTAATTATAAATGAATATATAAAAATATAAAAAAATCATAAAGTTTCTCTAATTATAAGAGATGATAATATTCATCCTAAATTATTAATAGATGAAAAAGCTATTAATTTACGTAAAGATGTTTGATTTAACCCTCCAATAGCTCCAATTATAATATTTAAAATAATAATAATAGTAATAAAATTTTTATTTAAATAATAAGATAAAATAATTATAGGGGTAATTTTTTGTCAAGTTATTAAAATAAAACTATTAAATCAAGATAACCCTTCAATAATATTAGGGAATCAAAAATGGAATGGGGTTCTTCCTATTTTTATAAGTATAGAAGAATTTATTATGATAGAGATAAAGTTATTTATTTCAAAATTTTTTATAAAAATTATTTTAATTAAAATTGTAAATAAGAAATTAATAGAAGCAATAGATTGAGTTAAAAAATATTTTAATGATGCTTCTGTAGCTAATAAATTATTAGAGTTAGAAATTAGGGGGATAAATCTTAAAAGATTAATTTCTAAACCAATTCAACATCCAAATCATGAATTAGAAGAAATAGAAATTAAGGTTCTAAAAAATAAAATAAAAAGAAAAAATATTTTATTAGAATTAAATAAAAAAAAAATTTAAAATAAGAAATTATTTATTTCTTTTGAGAATTTAAAATTCAAATTTTATATATTTTAGTGTAAGATGCACAATAGTTTTTGATACTATTAGGTATAGTTTAATTCTATAAAATATAATAAAGGTAAAATAATTACTTAATTTATCCTATCAGAATAATCCTTTAATCAGGCACTTTATTTTTTTTTAAAAAAAAGGTGTTCCTTTATATTTGGGGTATGAACCCAAAAGCTTAATTTAGCTTATTTTTAA